AATACAAACAAAATGAATTGCTTTCTAGATGATCCTTCTAGAAGAAGGTGATTCTAACAATCTTTCTAGTTACTTCGTTCTCTATTTCTATTTGAGAGGATCCTAAGGAAAAGGATTTTGTTTCCACCGAGCTAAAACAATATGGCGATGTCTCTAGTAAACCAAAGACATCGTTGAATAGCTATTTTGCTTCAATTTCTTTCTTTAGACACCCCAAAAAAAATGGAAGATTTAGTTACGATTGGAAATTGACTTTTTATCTTCAGCCATGGATCCTTTACTCATACTTATTCAATTGGAAGTCTTGATCCAATTCAAAAATTATGTTTCGCAATTTCATAATCCAACTTTTCAATTTATAAGTGACTCATGGATACAAATCACGAGAATGTGTATTTTTTTCTCGACTTTATCATTGAGAGGTAAAGGATTAAATCCTTTTAAGAAATAAAGTTTTTGATCGGAATATGAATAAAACCGAAAGACCCTTTAACTATTAAAGGGCTAATAGAACGAATCACACTTTTACCACTAAACTATACCCGCTACAATATGATTATTGTATACAAATGGAGCTTTTGTCGAACAAGATAATTGAGCATGATCAAGATAGGATCATCAAAGAATCATTAAACTTGGAGTATTGAACTTTTTCGTGGGTAGATAAAAATTTAATGAGATTCGGAAAAGAGGCTTCATTTAATTGAAATTAAATAACTAAAGTTTTCTTTTTTGCTGAAAGAAGATAGATACGGATCGAAAAAAACACTACAATCATAACAGAAAAATGCATTGTCCAGAATCTATAGTTTCTTTTTTAGTTCGGAAAATGAAATAAAATATAACAAGAAAAAAAATGGAAACAGTTTTTATTCTTTTTGTTGTTGCTTGAATATAAAATATTCAATTGAATATAATAATATAATAAAAAAAAAATGTTTGTGTTTTCAAATCAGATATCAGATAAATCATTATTTATCTATAATTCGTTAGAACAAAAAAAAAGGCCCGGCTAGGTACTGACCAGGCCAGGCCATCAGAATAACAAGGGCCTTTCGAACAAAATCAACACAAGGAGGTCTTCCTTATTTTTCTTTAGTTCGATTAGTGGCGGGCTCGAGCCCCTCTTTTAGTTTAGAATAGAGAAAAAAGAGAGAGAAAGACTCCTTACATTATGTGTAATGTAATGTAGTAATTATCTTTTGCAATTGGGAGAGATGGCTGAGTGGACTAAAGCGTCGGATTGCTAATCCGTTGTACGAGTTATTTGTACCGAGGGTTCGAATCCCTCTCTTTCCGTTTCCGTTAATGACTTGCTTTATTTTATTTTTCAATTTTGAAAATCTTAGTTAAGCGTGTGGAATAGATAAAATCCTAAGAAAATTGGAAAATTTCCCAAGGAAAACCCTTTGGATTTTATTCTTCACGTCCAGGATTACGCCCCGGATCATTAGATAGGAATCCAAAGATAAAGAGAGAAACAAAAAATATCACTACGGTATAAACGAAGAGTTTCAGAGTAAGCATTACACAATCTCCAAGATGATTTTTTGGAAAAAAAAAGAGAATAGATCTTCCATTTTTCTACCACATATCCTATTTTGACACCACGAAATCAGGTTTTTTTTCATGAATTGTCACAAATTCATTTGTTTTTCATTATCAAAAACTTCTTTCATATCCAAATTCGATATTGTGGGAGACCCTAATGGGGTTAGGGTCTTTCACTGGAAAGGGGGTCAAAAATGAGGAAATGGGGGTAAGCCGGATTTATGGCGACTATCCAAGAATTTCAGTGTGCTAATCTAGGATTCATACTCTAAAACTTATCTGATTTTCTCAATTGTTAGAATTTTTCTCGAAGAAATCATGCATTTTCTAAGATATTATTATTAAGGATCTCATCGAAAACTTACAGCAGCTTGCCAAACAAAAGCTAAGAGAAAAAAAAGCACAGGTATGACTGGCATAACATCTACGATTGGATTCAAAAAAGCATACGCTTCAGGCAATTTGCCGAAGAAAAAACTACTCGAATAAAGGGCAGAATTAATACAGATCAAACTAACGATATTAAGCATAACAGACATTTTGTTCTTGGAGATAATTGCATTTTGATTGAGTTTTTGATATAAGGAACAAGGAAGAAAGTAAGTAAGGTAGACAAAAAATCCTTCTTTTTCTTTGAACCCACCCAATCAAAAATCCTCCAATTCTCAAAGGAGAATAGAAGAAATCATACTTTCATACAATATCTTAATTGAATTCTATGTAATGATCAATAAATTAAGTTGAATTCTATATCTATATGTATCAAAATCCTAGTACCAATCTATTCTATAGATATATAGATATTTGGACTGGAGTTGACAAACAACCAATACCAATATTATTGTTTCTTAGTGTAGATTAGAAATTGAAATGGGGCGTGGCCAAGTGGTAAGGCAACGGGTTTTGGTCCCGCCATTCGGAGGTTCGAATCCTTCCGTCCCAGTACATATCCATTTTTTTATGCTCCATTATGACTATAGAAAGAAGTAGGTCAGTGGATAGGAGTAAATCCGTATTCATTTTAATATCTGTGTCTGTTCGAATCTCATTAACAAATGATCAAGTTACATATCATATAGAAATATGTTATGGAGCCGATATATTTTCTTTGAATCTCATTTTATTTAGGTATTTCGTGTTTGGTTCTAAGTAAAAATTGGAAATCTACAGAACAATTGAGGCAGGGGTGATTTCTCCTATCACCCTTTTATTCACTTTATGATAAGAGTCGATTATTGTGAAATATTATTTAATCCCATGTTAAACAAAATCTATAAATATATATCATCTAAAATATATAAAATGAGGAAATATTTCGCTTATATGGTATGTATCGTTCTATTTCAATGACAATAATTTTTCGGTTTTTGTGAAAAATATTTTTGATACCTTAAATTATTTAAATTCTATATTATAGAATATCTATAACAGTGACAACTCTTCAGTCTATCTGATAGATACGAAAAACCCTCCTTATTTTTTTGATTTTCGTAATTTGATTTTCGTAATCAGACGAAAAGAATAAAGATTCAAATCTTAACTTAGATCATTTTTTTATCCATCTCATGAAAAAAAATTGGATTTCGTTTTTCTTTTCTTTTATCTATTTAAAAGTGATGAGTCAATTCAAAAAGAAAGACTTATCTTCCTATGAAGATCAAACGTCATGCTTATTGTCCAATTTTCTTCAAATTAAATAATGATGTCTAAATAGGAAACTTTTTCAATTTCAATTAGAACTATTTTTATTAAATATTTTTAATGATTGCTTGTAAGTGGAATCTTTATTTGGTACTCAAAAAGTAGGAAATCGTTTAATCTATCCTGTTGAGTCACTTGAAGATGCAGATTAAAAAAGTTATTCGTTTATATATTTCGATTTCTTGCTATTATCTATATATTATTTATGTATGTGAAAGATGCTGTCTTGCTAAGACTTTTTCAGAAAAATCCTTTCATATCATATTATCATATATAGAAGAAAAAGCCTAGATTACGATGTCTATGTACAACTGAACCAATGACTATTCATGATTCCATAATTGAATCAATTCCATACCGGTTCCAAATTAGAGGAATATTATGTTAAAACTTCGTTTGAAACGATGTGGTAGAAAGCAACGTGCGACTTGAAGGACACGATCCGTTGTGGATTTTTCCATCCACCATTTTCGATTTATCTAAGGATGAGAGTGCTCTTGGCTCGACATTGTTTGTTCTGTTACACTCGATTTTTTGTTGGGTTGTAAATAGTCCACGATGAAGCTCGAGTAGAAAGGATTAATTCATTTCTCGGGGGCAAGGATCTAGGGTTAATGCCAATTAATCGGAACAACTTCGTAAACGTATCTTCCATATATAGAAATCGAAAGGATCCAATTCGAGCAAGTTTCCAATTCAAAAGCAAGACTTGTTAGAATTTAGCAAACTTTTTCGATTCAAAGTGTATCACACGTGAATCAACTGTCCGTAGGATTCTTTGATAGAAAGAAATCAAAACAAAAAAGGGGTATGTTGCTGCCACTTTGAAAGGATTAAGAAGCACCGAAGTAATGTCTAAACCCAATGATTTAAAATAAGGATAAAGGATCTAAGAACAAGGAAAGACCTTTTTAATTGTCTCGATAGTCTCACTAATTGGATCAGACTAAAGAATCCAAATAGAATTTGAAACGAGACAAAAGACAAACAAAAGGGGTTAAAGACCACTCAATAAATGAAAGTGACTAAAGATTTTTCCTTTGAGCTATTTGAGAGTTATCCAACTTGAGTTATGAGTACGAATGGTTTCTTTTTCATTTTCAGGAAGGAAAAAAGACTGAAATCAGAGTCTAATTGATTTTCTAGGCCCATTTGTCATTTAATTTATTAGAATTCTATACATAGACAAAACTTCGAAGCAAATCATTTTTCTCGAGCCGTACGAGGAGAAAACTTCCTATACGGTTCTAGGGGGGGTGTTGGTCATCTACATCTATCCCAATGAGCCGTCTATCGAATCGTTGCAATTGATGTTCGATCCCGAAGAGAAGGAAAAGATCTTAGAAAAGTGGGGTTTTATGATCCAATGAAGAATCAAACTTATTTAAACGTTCCTCTTATTCTATATTTCCTTGAAAAAGGTGCTCAACCCACAGGAACTGTTCAGAATCTTTTAAAGAAAGCGGAAGTTTTTAAGTAACTTCCGTCTAATCAAACGAAATTCAATTAAAGAAAGACTAAGGGGGGGTAGCAACTTGTATATAACTTTGTATAATTTTGCTCGACTTGTTTTTTGATTTCCCCCCCCCCTACTGCTGTAATTGTTTCCGTTGAATCCGATATCTAGAACGACAAAACCTTAGTTTATTGATTTTCTAAATAGCAAATTCGGACATTTCCTTCAATTGTGTGGTTTTCATTGGAACTCGACTAACCAACAAGGAATCCACGTTGCTTATTCCACTTAG